AAGCAATCCAATCTTATTAATGATAAGTAATGATTGGTTTGAGCTATTCTGAATTGAATCAAATAAAAGAAAAATAAATAGTGAGAATTCATTCTAGGCATCAGAACTATGAAAGTAAGAAGTCGGAAATTTTGGTATCCAAAGGTTCCTAAGAAATACTCCTTTTTGAATCCTAAGGTTGAAGAAAGAATTCTAAAAAAGACCAAAAAGACTCCCTAATTCTTTTCAACTATACCTTTCTTAATATTGAGATAGTGTTTACTAACTCTGTCTGCAATGAAATTAGATTGGTGAAATTGGATAGGCCGATAGGAAATTCATTTAATAATTATGGAAAGAACCGAAGATACTTTGTATCCAGGTATCCAGACTCACGAGAGGCTCTGAGTACTCAGAAATTGAATCAGAATGGTTGAATTGATTTCTTATTTCATTTCTTTGTATTTTTCTATTTTATATTCATATTATCTTACTTTTTTACTATTTCATATTAATTAAATACTAATTCATATTACTAAATACTAAATTCTTTCTTATTCAATAGAATTGGAAAGAAAGGGACTTTTACGAGTTGATTTTTTCACCAATAAAAATAGCCATAAGTAACAATCCTATTTTGACTCTGCGCCATTGATTCCACTATGATTATGAATCAATAATGGAATCAATTTTTCGTTTCATAGAGATAAAGGACATCATTCACATGGATATAGTAAGTCTTGCTTGGGCTGCTTTAATGGTAGTGTTTACATTTTCTCTTTCACTTGTAGTATGGGGAAGGAGTGGGCTTTAGAGCTAAGAATATTACTAATTTAATACTTTTTGCGAAAGCTTAAAAAAAAAGAAATACCTTGGTTTATATATATATATATTAGTATTAGAGAATTAGAATTCTATTTAATATTTTTTCCTATCTTTCTTTTCTTTTAATTAATTCTTTCGATGGACCTCCGGATCTATAAGTATAAGAAGAGATATAAAAAAGAAGGAATTAAAGCAGTTGGTTTTCCAATTTTTTTGGATTGATCAAAATGCATAAAAATGGGTGTAGAGAAAAATAGAGTGCTATTTCATTTTGATGTACGTCTAATAATATATATTATATATTTTTAATTGATTTAAAAGCTGATTTCTTTATAAAAGAAAACTTTATGTACTAAGAAGATGAATATGAAATATTCTACAAAACTCAATTGTATAGTGTGGTAGAAAGAGCTATATATAGCTCTTTCTACCACACTATCTCAAATCTAGTTTTAAACCTTTCATTTCTTCAATCATTGATAAAAAGGAAGAATTCAAATTTAATTCAAATTAATTATTTTGGCTGACTGTTTTGACGTATATTATAAGTAAAAAGGCAGTAGGAACTAAAATGAACAGCGCAGTAGCAATAAACGCAAGAATATTGACTTCCATAATCTCTTTGTTTTCTTCTTTCACAATAGTTCGGGATCTAATCCCATAGAGATGTTAAAGTGGACTCCTATCAATTCAAAGGTCTTAATTGCATCTTAATGATACTAACCCGAATCCATGTTATGAATAAAAATATCAAATTTCTTTCTCATCGCGAATTGAATACTAGAACATAGTATAACATAGGAAGATCTTTTATCCATACTCAATCTAAATTAAAGAGAAAGAAAAAAGAAAGAAAAATTAGGATTCTTTATTGTTATTGGATCAGAAATCCCATTTCATTTTCCCACTTTTCTATCACCTATTCTTATACACTTCTCCAATTCTTATTCCTTTCCTTATGCATAAAATTATGAAGTATGAGGTATGATATTATCATATGGCCCATACCCTATTCTATATTCTATGGGTCATACAATATGCAAATAAAAACCAGTAGTAGAAATGAGATGGAAAAAAGAAAGGGACGGGTAGGGACGTTACTTGGTTGATATTTTATTAGTATCCCCCTTGAACTAGAACACATACATAAAAAATGCAGTGTGCAATTTGGATGAGAATGAGATATATATATATTTTTTTTTTTTTTTTTTTTTTTTTCAATAGAAGGTGTGGTTACATCTGAACCCGAAAAGTACTCTGTTGAACCCGAAAAGTACTCTGTCGAGTGAAGTTCTTTGTGTATCGTACAATAAACGAAGACTATTTGTGTCTGTACTCTCGGTCCAAATATGGAATATGGACACTCTATTCCATAGAGAGAGTCTGTCTTACTCTAGTAAGAAGTAAGGATTTTAAAAATCTACATATGTTTCTCCCTTACCAATCGGTGCTAGTATAAAAAATAAAAATTTACATATTTGTCTGATGATAAATGCGAAATAAAAAAAAAAAAAAGAAAGAGGGATCCCCCCCCCCAGAGATTAGATTTCGTTCCCCGTCTTCCCTTTCACGGGAGGGGGAGAAATGAATTGTTCAATTCATCGGATTCTAGTTCGGGACTGACGGGGCTCGAACCCGCAGCTTCCGCCTTGACAGGGCGGTGCTCTAACCGATTGAACTACAATCCCAACCATAT